AGGGGTTTTTGTGGTGTGTTGATTGATGAATGTGGGTGTGATGTTTGTTTTTGTTTGATTTTTGTGGGGCGGGATGGTTGTAGGGGCGGTGGGGGTGGGTTCTGTTGTTGTTTGTGGATTGATGGTGAAGTGATGATGATGGTTTGTTTGGTTTGTGTTATAATGGAAATATAGAGGAATGTTAATTGAATGTTGATGTGTGTTGAGTGGTTTGGACAATGTAGGGAAAGTGCGGCTAGTTGTTTAACGAATGCGAATGAAAATGTCAAGATAAAAAGAAATGGATGCGTGAAATGGGGGTTTGAGTCTAAGTTCCTAGAAAGGGGTAAAATAGTAAGCATGTCCGGAGAGCATTAACTTATTTGCTACTTGAGAGGTAAATAGCGCGCCCTCCATGAATGGGGTCAAAGTGCATCAGTGTCAATCTGCTACAGGTTATCCGTCAAACCATGACATTCTGGGTGTTAGGGGATTCATATGTTCGGTAGTCATGTGATGGACATGTCAAGAGGAAGATATCACCTGCTACGCACTGGAAGGGTTTAATGAAGACTACCCCCAAAAGAGAAGAAGTGTAGAAGGTCGGTATGCCGACATAATGAAAGTAGGGAGGAGGGATCCAACCGACCACTTGTATCTGTGAAGAGCAAGAGAGAAGGCTTCAAGCAGGTAATGGCCCTGAAATTACAACCAGTGGCACGAAAGAGCAAGTCGGGTTCGGCGGTTAGGGGGAAAGTATGCGCCTGAAAACAATAACCTATAACACGCATAACGTTGAGTAGCTCGGTTCTCGTGAGAAACACGGTTAATAGATAACCAGGTTCTCTGGCTTGGGAGTACTTGAAGGCTGTTGGACGAGCATTCTCCCTAGGAGGTGGGCGAATTCAGTAGACTTTGGGAATGCAAAGGTGTGCTGTGACATTAGACGTTTCCTTGGTTGGAGTTAAGCGCAGTAGAAAAGTATCTAGCTTATGGGTGACGCTTGCGGGCTCGGCCTCTAGGTAGGATCACTTGGGCTGTATGGTACCTGAAGCAAAAATGTGCCTAGGAGGGTAAATGTTGGAACATCATCTATTTGGAGATAATGTTTGGGCTTTTGGTGGCGTGCCATAGCGTATGACATTGGCTATCCTACATTTCAGTGACTGTCTGATGGGGCAAAGAGTGCGATGCATTTTGTACATACCCTAAAAGTCAGGAGGAAAAATGTGGGGGGGGAGGGGGGGGGTCCCTTTCTTTGGTAGGCGTTCCTGTAGTTAAATGTTTATAACGGCGGCTTTTCAGGCCGCAGGTCTTAGAGAGAGGCTAGGCGGGAACATATGATAGAATTTGTATTATTTTTAGGGTTGTGTTTTGTTTTAGGGGGGTTGGGGGTAGCGTCTAACCCGTCCCCTTATTATGGGGTTATGGGGTTGGTTGTGGCGGCTGTTGCCGGGTGTGGTTGGTTGGTGAGTTTGGGGGTTTCGTTTGTATCTTTGGTACTGGTTATGGTTTATTTAGGGGGGATGTTAGTGGTGTTTGTTTATTCTGTTTCGTTGGCGGCGGATCCTTATCCTGAGTCATGGGCGGATTGGGGGGTTGTTGGGTATGGCTTTGGGATGGGTCTGGTTGTTATGGTTGGGCTTGTTGTTGGGGGTGTGTTTGGGATGGTGGTGGATGAGGGGACGGTGAATAATGGGGGATTGTTGTCGGTCCGGTTGGATTTTGATGGGGTGGCTGTTTTTTATTCTTGTGGGGTCGGGTTGCTTTTGATCGGTGGGTGGGGGTTGTTGTTGACTTTGTTTGTGGTGTTGGAGCTTGTGCGGGGGTTATCTCGGGGGGCCATTCGGGCTGTTTAGGGTTGTCAGAAAGTAGTTTAGTTTTAAAATGCCAGCTTTGGGAGTTGGTGATGAGGGTTTAAGTCCTTTCTTTCTGAGGTGCAGAGGCTCTAGAAACTCTAAGAAGGGGCGTAGTCTTCAATCTTTGGTTTACAAGACCAATGTTTTTATAAACTATTAGAGTTTGTTATAGTTTCAGTATTTTATTCTCTAGGATGGCTGCGAGGGGGAATAAAATTAGGATGATTGTGAAGTAGGATAATGAGGCGAGTTGGCCGATGATAATGAATGGGTGTTCTACCGGTTGGCTGCCTACTCATGTGAGTACTAGGACGTTGGCTACTAGGGTTCAGAATAGGATTTGTGATAGTGGTCGGAAGGTTATTGATCGTAGTTTGGATGTGTGGAGTAGGGGGAGTAGGAATAGGACTAGGATTGAGGCGATTAGGGCTAAGACTCCTCCTAGTTTGTTAGGGATAGATCGTAGGATGGCATAGGCGAATAGGAAGTATCATTCGGGTTTGATGTGGGGGGGTGTTACTAGTGGGTTGGCGGGTGTGAAGTTTTCTGGGTCTCCTAGTGAGTTGGGGGAGAATAGGGCTAGTGAGGCTAGTAGGAAGAATATTAGTGCAAAGCCTAGGACGTCTTTTGTGGTGTAGTATGGGTGGAAGGGGATTTTGTCGCAGTCTGATGGAATTCCTAGTGGGTTGTTTGAGCCTGTTTCGTGGAGGAAGGTGAGGTGGACTAATGTTAGTCCTGCGATGACGAATGGGAGTAGGAAGTGAAGGGCGAAGAATCGTGTTAGTGTGGGGTTGTCTACTGAGAATCCCCCTCAGGCTCATTCTACTAGTGTTTGGCCGATGTAGGGGATGGCTGAGAGTAGGTTTGTGATTACTGTGGCTCCTCAGAAGGATATTTGTCCTCATGGAAGTACATATCCTACGAAGGCTGTGGCTATGAGGGCTAGGAGTAGGATGACTCCGACGTTTCAGGTTTCTTTATTTAGGTATGAGCCGTAGTAAATTCCTCGGCCGATGTGAAGGTAGATGCAGATGAAGAAGAAGGAGGCGCCGTTTGCGTGGAGGTTGCGGATTAGTCAGCCAAATTGTACATCTCGGCAAATATGGGCCACTGAGGCGAAAGCTAGAGAAGTGTCTGCTGTGTAGTGTATTGCTAGCAGCAGTCCTGTTACGATTTGGGTGATTAGGCAAATGCCCAGGAGTGACCCGAAGTTCCATCATGTTGAGATGTTTGATGGTGTGGGGAGGTCAATTAGGGCGTCGTTGATGATTTTTAGTAGTTCGTGGTTTTTTCGGGGGTTTGGGGCCATTAGTTGGTTCTGTGTATGGATGTGAGGATGATTAGGATGGATAGGGCGAATGTTCCTAGGTAGGCCTTGATTTGTCCTGAGTGTAGGGTGGTGATGGCTTTGGTTGCTATGATTTGTAGGCTTGCTAGTCCTTCTGGGCCTAGTGTTTTAAATCAGGAAAGGTCGACCAGGTGGGAGGCGATGTTTTGGCCTCCTTTTAGGGAGTTTGTCACGCTGAAGCGGTGTGCTAGGGGGTTAAAGAACCCTAGGGATGTGGAGAAGTTTGAAAAGGTGGTTTGTTTTGTTAGGATAAGGGTTTGGGTTATTTTTGAGATTTCTAGGGCTAGGGCGATTCCTAGGGCTGTGACCAGTAGGGCTGTGATTTTGATGGATAGGGGTATTGTTATGGGTGGGGTTTTTGTGGGGGTGATAAATGAGGTGATGAGGAATCCTGCTGTAATGCTTCCTAGGGCTAGTCGGGTTAGGGGGGAAGTTACTGCGGGGTTGTTTTCATTGATTGGGGTGAGGGGGGCGACTCGGACGAAGCCGGTTTGTACTAGTACGGTCATACGGATTGTGTACACTGCGGTGAAGGATGTAGCTAGTAGAGTGAGTACTAGGGCCCAAGTGTTTAGGTAGGATGTGTTTAGGCTTTCGATGATCTGGTCTTTTGAGTAGAATCCTGCTAGGAATGGTGTTCCTATTAGGGCGAGGTTGCCGATGGTTAGGCAAGAGGTGGTTGTGGGGAGTATTTTTTGCAGGCCTCCTATTTTTCGGATGTCTTGTTCGCCGTTTAGGCTGTGGATGATGGAGCCTGAGCATAGGAATAGTATTGCTTTGAAGAAGGCGTGGGTAGAAATGTGGAGGAAGGCTAGTTCGGGCAGGTTTAGTCCAATGGTGACTATTATTAGGCCCAGTTGGCTTGAGGTTGAGAAGGCGATGATTTTTTTGATGTCGTTTTGGGTGAGGGCGCATGTAGCTGCGAATAGGGTTGATAGGGCCCCGAGGCATAGGCATAGGGTTAGGGCAGTTTGGTTGTGGTTGAATAGGGGGTGGGTTCGGATTAGTAGGAAGATTCCGGCTACCACTATTGTGCTGGAGTGTAGTAGGGCGGATACTGGGGTGGGTCCTTCTATGGCTGCTGGTAGTCATGGGTGGAGGCCGAATTGGGCTGATTTGCCTGTTGCGGCCAGGATGAGACCTAGTAAGGGGAGGGTGGGGGTTTGTGATGGGGAGGGTAGTTGTTGGATTTCTCAGGTGTTTATGGTTGAAGCTAGTCATGCTATGCATAGGATAAGTCCGATATCTCCTACTCGGTTATAGAGCACGGCTTGTAGGGCGGCAGTGTTGGCTTCTGCTCGTCCGTGTCATCAGCTGATTAGTAGGAAGGATATGATTCCGACTCCTTCTCACCCAATGAATAGGACGAATAGGTTGTTAGCGACGATTAGGATGAGCATTGCGATTAGGAAGAGTAGGAGGTAGGTAAAAAATTTTGTGATGTGTGGGTCTGAGGCCATGTATCATGTTGCAAATTGTAGGATGGATCATGATACGAATAGGGCGATTGGGAAGAAGGTGAGAGAGTAGAAGTCTATTTTTAGGCTGATAGGGACTTTGAAGTTTATGATGAATTTTCATTCTCATAGGGAGGTTAGGCTTTCTGTTCCGGAGTGGATGTAGATTGCTATTGGGATTAGGCTAATTAGGAAGGACGTTTTAACTGTGTTTGTGATGGTGGTGGGGGAGTTTTTAAGGCTGTCTGATAGTATGGGGAAGATGATGGGGGTGGATAGGGTGGTTAGGGTTAGGAGTATTAATGTGTTTAGGACTAGTGGTAGGTCCATTACTTTCACTTGGATTTGCACCAAGGTGGATGGTTCCTAAGACCATTGGATTGCTTCTATCCTTTGAAAGTAAGGGGACTGAGGTTTTATACTCAGGTGCGAGAGTTAGCAGTTCTTGCTGGTTTAACCTCCCCTCGGCAGGTAAGAAGGGTCTAACTTCTGTTTTTAGAGTCACGGTCTAACGTTTTGGTTGAAACTATACTTGCATATAGGTACTCCGGAGATAAGTTCGGGTTTTAGGATGAGTAGTATTATGGGGATTATGTGTAGGGCTATGAGGAGGTGTTCTCGTGTGGAGGAGTTTTGAATTGATGTGATGTGGGATGGGAGCGTTCCTCGTTGGGTTATTATGAGTATGTAGAGTGTGTATGAGGCGGTGAGTAGGATTGCGGCTCCTGTGAGAATGATTGTGAAGGAAGATCAGTTGAAAAGTGCGATTACAATGGTTAGTTCTGCTATGAGGTTTGTTGTTGGTGGTAGGGCTATGTTGGTTAGGTTGGCTAGAAGTCATCAGGTGGCTATGAGGGGTAGGAGGGGTTGTAGTCCTCGTGTGAGTAGTAGGACTCGGCTGTGGGTTCGTTCATAGTTGGTGTTGGCTAAGCAGAAAAGCATTGAAGAGGTTAGTCCGTGTGAGATTATCAGGATTATTGCCCCTGAGAATGCTCATTGAGTTTGGATTATTGTTGCGGCTACGACTAGTCCCATGTGGCTTACTGATGAGTAGGCGATTAGTGATTTTAAGTCGACTTGTCGTAAACAGATGGCGCTGGTTATTAGTGCTCCTCATAAGGCTAGGGTAATAAATGGGTAGTGTAGGTTGTTTGATGGGGGGTTCACTAGGATGGTGACTCGTATGATGCCGTATCCGCCTAGTTTTAGGAGTAGGGCAGCTAGTAGTATGGATCCGGCGATTGGGGCCTCTACGTGGGCTTTTGGCAGTCAGAGGTGTAGCCCGTATAGGGGGGCTTTTACTATGAAGGCTAGTAGGAGGGCCAGGCTTGCGATTAGGCCTGATCATGAGTTGTTTAGTGTGGGGTGTGAGAGTTTAAGTATGGGGAGGTATAGTGTGCCGATTTGATTTTGTAGATGGAGGATTGCGATTAGTAAGGGAAGTGAGCTGGCGAGGGTGTAGAATAGGAGGTAGATGCCGGCGTTTAGGCGTTCTGGTTGGCTTCCTCATCGTGTGATTAGGATTAGGGTGGGGATTAGGGTTGCTTCAAATGCGATGTAGAATAATATTAGCTCTGAGGCTGAGAAGGCTAGGAGAATTGATAGTTGAGCTGAGATGATTGTTGTGGTGAAGATTCGTTTGCGGATGGCGGGTTCTTGTTCTAGGTGGTTTTGGCTCGCTATAATTATAAGTGGTAGTAGCCAGCATGATAGGACTAATAGTGGGGAGGAAATTTGGTCGATAGAAGTTCAGGGGGTTAATCCTTTGTTTGGGTAGTATGTGGGGGTTAGTCATTGAAGGCTGATGCTGGCGATTAGGAAGCCGTGCAGGGTAATGTTGGTTCATATGTGTTTGGGTGTGGATAGGAGAGTCAGGGGGAGTAGTATAGTAGTTGGGACGATGATTTTTAGCATTGTAGTAGGTTGAAGTTGTGTAGGTGGTCGGAGCCGTGGGTTCGGGTGGAGGCTACTAATAGGGCTAGCCCTGTGCCTGCTTCGCAGGCGGAGAATGTTAGTATGAGGATGGGAAGGAGGGTGGAGGATGTTGATTGTATTTGGATTGGTCATATGGCTAGGGCTATGTATATGGACAGTATCATGCACTCTAGACACAGGAGGGCGGAGATTAGGTGGGTTCGGTGGAAGGCTATGCCTAGGCTGCTTAGGGTGAAAGCTGAGTAGAAACTTAGGTGGAGGTAGGACATGGAGAAAGTTATAGGTTTGAGCTATAATCTGTTGGGTCGAAATCAACTGTCTTGGTTAGACTAACTTCCTGTTACTCTGCTCATTCTAGGCCCCCCTGGGTTCATTCGTATACGAGTCCTAGTGTTAGTAATAGGATTAGTGCGGAGGCTCATGCTAGGGTGGTGGTAGGGGATTGGAGTTGAACTGCTCATGGTAGGGGGAGTAGTAGGGCGATTTCTAGGTCGAATAGTAGGAATAGGATGGCTACTAGGAAGAATCGAACTGAGAATGGTAGTCGGGCGGACCCCAGGGGGTCGAATCCACATTCGTATGGGGATAGTTTTTCTGGGTCTGGGTTTATTTGGGCTAGTCAGAAGTTTAGGGCGGTTAGGATAATGCTTAGGGCCGTAGATAGAGTGAATATGAATACGATTATGTTTATTGCTCTTCTCTGGGTTTAAACCAGATTTTAAGGATTGGAAGTCGATTGTAATTGATATACTAGAAGAGCAGGATCCTCATCAGTAGATAGAGATGTATAGGAATAATCAGACGACGTCTACGAAGTGTCAGTATCATGCTGCTGCCTCAAAGCCGAAATGGTGGGTTGGTGTGAAGTGGAATTTGACTAGGCGTACTAGGCATACTAGTAGGAATGTGGATCCAATGATTACGTGGAGGCCGTGGAATCCAGTGGATACGAAGAAGGTTGAGCCGTACACCCCATCAGCGATGGAGAAGGGGGCTTCGTAGTATTCTATGGCTTGTAGGGCGGTGAAGTAAAAGCCTAGAAGGACTGTCAGGGTTAGGGCTTGGATTGCTTGTTTTCGGTTGGCCTCTGTGATGCTGTGGTGGGCTCATGTCACGGTAACTCCTGATGCCAGGAGGATAGCGGTGTTTAGGAGGGGTACGTCTATGGGGTTTAGTGGTTTGATTCCTACGGGTGGTCATTGTCCTCCTAGTTCTGGGGTGGGGGCTAGGCTTGAGTGGAAGAAGGCTCAGAAGAATCCTAGGAAGAAGAAGGCTTCTGATGTGATGAAGAGGGCTATTCCGTATCGTAGTCCCTTTTGGACGGTGGGGGTGTGGTGGCCTTGGAATGTGCTCTCTCGTACGATGTCTCGTCATCATTGAAGTATGACTAGGGCGGTGGAGAGTAGGCCTATGATTAGGAGTTGGGGGGAGTTGTAGTGGAATCATATTGTTAGTCCTGAGGTGGTTAGGAGAGCGGCGGCTGCTCCTAGGATGGGTCATGGGCTGGGGTCAACTATGTGGTAGGAGTGTGCTTGGTGGGCCATTGGGTTTAAATGTTTTCTTGGAGGTATAGGCTTAGTAGTAGGACGAACACGTAGGCCTGGATTATAGCTACTGCTACCTCTAGGATTGTTAGTAGGAATAGTACTAGTAGGGCTAGGAGGGATGCTGCTGGCATTGTTGTGGATAGAGCTATTGTGGCTGTTGAGATAAGCTGGATGAGTAAGTGTCCTGCTGTTAGGTTGGCTGTTAGTCGTACTCCTAGGGCTAGTGGTCGGATAAGTAGGCTTGTTGTTTCAATTAGAATGAGGGCTGGGATTAGTGGTGTTGGGGTTCCTTCTGGCAGGAGGTGTGCTAGGGAGGCGGAGGGTTGGTTTCGTAGTCCGGTTAGGAGGGTGGCAAGTCATAGGGGGAAGGCTAGTGCGAGGTTTATTGATAGTTGGGTGGTTGGGGTGAATGTGTATGGTAGTAGTCCGAGTAGATTGATTAGCAGTAGGAAGATTATTAGGGATGTTAGGATTAGGGCCCATTTATGCCCCTTTTTGTCTAGTGGGGATATTAGTTGTTTTGTAACTAGGTTGATGAATCATAGTTGGAGGGTTGAGAGTCGGTTGGTGATCCATCGGTTGTCTATGGAGGGCAGGAGTAGGGCTGGAAATGTTATTGAAATGAGGATGAGTGGGATTCCTAGGAGGGATGGGCTGGAGAATTGGTCGAAGAAGCTTAGGTTCATGGTCAGGTTCAGGGGGTGGTTTTTGGTGTAGTGTGGGTTTTATTGGATGGGGGGTTGGTTGATACGAATGTTAGGATTTTAGGTTGGATGATCATGGAGAAGGTGAGTCATGAAATAATCATGATAAAAAGTCAGGGGTTTGGGTTTAGCTGAGGCATATCATTAAGGAGGGATGTGGCCCTCTTTCTTTAGCTTAAAAGGCTAACGCTGGTTCATAGCTTCTTAATGATTGGTGGTGCTTAAGATGGGATTGAGGATGATCAGTTTTCGAAGTTAGCGAGCGGGACAGATTCTACTACGATTGGTATGAAACTGTGGTTGGCTCCGCAGATTTCTGAGCATTGTCCGTAGAAGACTCCTGGTCGTGATGCGAATAGGGAGGTTTGGTTTAGACGTCCTGGGATGGCGTCGGTTTTTACGCCCAGGCTTGGTACGGCTCATGAGTGGAGTACGTCATCAGCGGTAACGATTACTCGGACGGTAGAGCTTGTTGGGATTACGACTCGATGGTCGACTTCTAGCAGGCGGAAGTGGCCTAGGGGTAGGTCTGTTGTTGGGACCATGTATGAGTCGAATGTTAGGTCTTTGAAGTCGGTGTATTCGTAGGATCAGTATCATTGGTGGCCAATGGCTTTTAGGGTTAAGTCTGGTTCGTTGATTTCGTCTATTATGTACAGGATCCGTAGGGATGGTAGGGCTAATATAATTAGGACTATGGCTGGGAGGATTGTTCAGACAAGTTCGATTGCTTGAGCATTGACTGTGTTGGAGGTTAGTTTTTCTGTGAGTATAAGGGTTAGTAGGTATAGGACTAGGCTGCAAATTGCTAGGGCAACTATTAGCGCGTGGTCGTGGAATCCTATGAGTTCTTCTATGATAGGGGATGAGGCGTCTTGGAAGTTAAGTTGTGAGTGGTTTGCCATGGTGGGGGGGTGTGGAGATGCACTGGGGTTTCACCTGTAATTTAGTCTTGACAAGACTATGTAATTGTTTTACTAGCATCTCTTTATGAGAAAGAAGCATGAGTGGTCTATGCGGTTGGCTTGAAACCAACACATGGGGGTTCGATTCCTTCCTTTCTTGGACTTGGACGAAGGCTGGTTCTTCGAATGTGTGGAAGGGTGGTGGGCACCCGTGGATTCATTCAATGTTGGTGCTTGTTAGTTCTGGTTGTAGCACTTTGCGTTTGGATGCAAAGGCTTCTCAGATAATGAATACTAGTATGATTACAGCTGTTAGGGAGATGAGTGAGCCTACTGATGAGATGGTGTTTCATAGTGTGTAGGCGTCTGGGTAGTCTGAGTATCGTCGTGGCATGCCGGCTAGGCCTAGGAAGTGTTGGGGGAAGAAGGTTAGGTTTACTCCTACAAATATTACTCCGAAGTGTACTTTGGCTCATGTTGAGTGGAGTGTGTATCCTGTGAATAGTGGGAATCAGTGGGTGAATCCTGCTAGGATTGCGAATACTGCTCCTATTGATAGGACGTAGTGGAAGTGGGCTACTACGTAGTAGGTGTCGTGTAGGGCAATGTCTAGTGAGGAGTTTGCTAGGACGATTCCAGTTAGGCCTCCAATGGTGAATAGGAAGATGAATCCTAGGGCTCATAGTATTGGTGGGTCTCATTTGATTGTTCCTCCGTGGAGTGTTGCTAGTCAGCTGAATACTTTAATGCCGGTTGGAATGGCGATGATTATGGTTGCGGATGTGAAGTATGCTCGGGTGTCTACGTCTATTCCTACTGTAAACATGTGGTGGGCTCAGACGATGAACCCTAGGAATCCGATTGATAGTATGGCTCATACTATTCCTATGTATCCGAATGGTTCTTTTTTGCCTGCGTAGTAGGTTACGACGTGGGAGATGATGCCGAATCCTGGTAAGATAAGGATGTAGACTTCTGGGTGTCCGAAGAATCAGAATAGGTGTTGGTACAGTACGGGGTCTCCCCCTCCTGCGGGGTCAAAGAATGTTGTATTTAGGTTGCGGTCTGTGAGAAGTATTGTGATTCCTGCAGCGAGGACGGGGAGGGATAGGAGGAGTAGGACTGCGGTGATTAGTACTGATCATACGAACAGGGGGGTTTGGTATTGTGATAGGGCAGGCGGTTTTATGTTAATTGCTGTTGTGATGAAGTTGATTGCCCCTAGGATGGAGGAGATACCTGCTAAGTGTAGTGAGAAGATAGCCAGGTCTACAGAGGCTCCGGCGTGGGCTAGGTTTCCGGCTAGTGGGGGATACACTGTTCAGCCTGTTCCTACCCCTGCTTCGACTGTTGAGGATGCTAGTAGTAGGAGGAATGAGGGAGGAAGGAGTCAGAAGCTTATATTGTTTATTCGTGGGAATGCTATGTCTGGGGCTCCGATTATTAGGGGAACTAGTCAGTTTCCGAACCCCCCAATTATAATTGGTATAACTATGAAGAAAATTATTACGAAGGCATGGGCTGTGACGACAACGTTGTATACTTGGTCGTCTCCCAGTAGGGCTCCGGGTTGGCCCAGTTCTGCTCGAATGAGGAGGCTTAGGGCGGTACCTACTATTCCGGCCCAGGCGCCGAAGATTAGGTATAGGGTTCCAATGTCTTTGTGGTTGGTTGAGAATAATCATCGGTTAATGAATGTCACAGGTAAGATGGCTGAGTGTATAAGCGTTAGGCTGTAGTCCTTTTCACAGAGGTTTGATTCCTCTTCTTATCGGTCCTGTAGTGAAGTTCATAGTGAGTTGCAAGCTCATTGATGTGCATTGATAATGCGCCGGGGCCTGTAGGCAGAAGCCTGTTGGTTTGGGCATATAGCTGTTAACTATATTATTGTGGGATCGAGGCCCATCTGTCTAGTAGCAGGCAAGGTCCTAGCTTAATTAAAGTGTCCGAGTTGCGTTTGGGAGATGCAGGGTAGTGTCCTGCGGACTTTAGCAGAAACTAAGAGGGTCTAACTCTTGTTTAAGGCTTTGAAGGCCTTCGGTTTAAGTGATCCTAAGTTTCTTAGATGGCGGTGAGGATTATTGGGGCGATTGGGAGTAGGGTGATGGATAGTGTGGCTGAGATGGCGATTATGGGGCTTGTTTTTTTGCTAGTGTGTCATTGTTTCATGTGGTTGATGGTGTGTGGGGGGAGTGTGATGGTTGCGCAGTATGCGAGCCGTAGGTAGAAGAACAGCCCTAGTAGGGATAGTAGGGAGATAATTGTGGCTGCGGGGGCTATGTCTTGTTTAGTTAGTTCTTGGATGATGAGTCATTTTGGTAGGAATCCTGTTATAGGGGGTAGTCCTGCAAGGGATAGTAGGGTTAATAGTAGGACTGTGCTTAGTGATGGGGCTTTTGTTCATGCGGTTATTAGGGTGGATAGTTTTAGGATTTTTATTGAGTTTAGGGTTATAAATACGGCTACGGTTATTAGTGTGTATAGGTAGAAGTTTAGGAGGGTTAGTTTGGGGTTGTATGTAATGATGATGGCTATTCACCCTATATGGGAGATGGATGAGAAGGCTAGGATTTTTCGGGTTTGTGTTTGGTTTAGTCCTATTCATCCTCCTAGGGCTGTTGAGAGGATGGCTAGGGTGGTTAGGAGGGTGGAGTTTAGGGAGGGTGAGGTTATAAATAGTAGTGTTATGGGTGGAAATTTTATGGCTGTGGATAGGATGAGCCCGGTGGTGAGTGGGGAGCCTTGAAGTACTTCTGGGAATCAGAAGTGAAAGGGGACTAGGCCTAGTTTTATTGCGATTGCGGAGGTTAGGATTAGGCAGGATAGTGGGTGGGTTAGTTGGGTGATGTCTCACTGTCCGGTGTGTCATGCGTTGGTTATGCTAGAGAACAGTATTAGGGCTGAAGCAGCTGCTTGGGTGAGGAAGTATTTGGTTGCAGCTTCGATGGCTCGAGGGTGGTGGGATTTTGAGATTAGTGGTAGGATGGCGAGTGTGTTAATTTCTAGTCCGGCTCAGGCTATGACTCAATGGTTACTTGAGATTGTGATGGTAGAGCCCAGCAGGAGGCTGGTAATGAAGACTAGTTTTGCTTGGGGGTTCACTAGCAGGGGAAGGGGTTGAACCATCATTTTCGGGGTATGGGCCCGATAGCTTGTTTAGCTGACCCTACTAGAAGGTAATATAAAGGAAGTATGGAGGATTTTGATTTCTCTAGTGTAGGTTCGATTCCTACTTTTCTAAGTAAGGAAATGAGAGGGCTGGTGTACCTCTATGTTCACTTTATCATAGTGACCCTTAAGCATTCAGGCACATTTCCGGTGGCCTTAGGTATGGGGGAAGACCTGCATAGCATACTGGTATGCTGATGTGTCATAGACATAAGGCTAGTGTAAGTGGGAGGAAGTTTTTTCACAGTAGGTGTATTAGTTGGTCGTATCGGAATCGGGGGCATGAGGCGCGGATTCATAGGAATCCTGCTGATAGAAGGAGTACCTTTGTTGCTAGGATTACTGGAAATAGCTCTTGCTGGGGGTTGAGGAAGCTCGGGTTGAAGAATAGGATGGTGGTTAGTGTGTTTATTAGTATAATGTTGGCGTATTCGGCTAGGAAGAACAGGGCGAATGGTCCTGCTGCGTACTCTACGTTGAAGCCAGAGACTAGTTCGGACTCTCCTTCTGTTAGGTCGAATGGGGCGCGATTTGTTTCGGCTAATGTAGATACGTATCATATTATAGCTAGGGGTCAGCATGAGAAAATGAGGTAGAGGGGCTCTTGGGTAGTTGCTAGGGTGTTTAGGGTATAGTTTCCGCTGAGGAGGATGATGGATAGTAAGATGATTGCTAGGGTTACTTCGTAGGAGATTGTTTGGGCTACTGCTCGTAGTGCCCCAATTAGGGCGTATTTTGAGTTTGAGGCCCATCCTGATCATAAGATGGAGTAAACTGCTAGGCTTGACATGGCTAATAGGAACAGTACTCCTAGGTTCAGGTTGGTGAGGGAGAATGGCAGGGGGAGTGGCATCCAGATTGAGATAGCCAGGATAAGGGCTAGTATGGGGGTTGTGGTGAATAGGATTGGGGAGGATGTTGATGGTCGGATGGGTTCTTTAATAAATAGTTTGATACCGTCTGCCAGGGGTTGTAAAAGACCATAGGGGCCTACGATGTTTGGGCCCTTTCGGCTTTGCATGTAGCTTAGGATTTTGCGTTCTACTAGTGTTAGGAAAGCTACTGCGATTAGGATTGGAAGGGCGTAGGATAGGGCTATGATGAGGTTAGTTAGAAGGGGGTAGTTGGTCATGGGGGAAAAAAGCTAGGGAGAGGATTTGAACCTCTGAGTTAAAGGACTTAAGCCTTTTGCATTTTCCGAGCTCTGCCACGCTAGCTGGTCCTTTTCTTGGACGTGGGGTGGGTGATAGCTTTTCGTGATTTAGTTGTTTTCATCACTTAAGGCGAAGGCTTGCTTGTGGTATTGGCCTCACTTTTCCTATCCTTTCGTACTGGGAAGAGTTCATCATAGATGGAAACCGACCTGGATTACTCCGGTCTGAACTCAGATCACGTAGGACTGTTAATCGTTGAACAAACGAACCCTTAGCAGCGGCTGCACCGCTAGGATGTCCTGATCCAACATCGAGGTCGTAAACCTCCCTGTCGATATGGACTCTCGGGGGAGATTGCGCTGTTATCCCTGGGGTAGCTTGGTCCATTGATCAATTGTATTGGGTCTGGGTGCTATTAGCACGTTGAGGGGTTGCTCTTGGTCTAGAGTTGTGGTCCAATCTTTGGAGGCTTTGTTTTACTCCAAGGTCGCCCCAACCGAAAAACACGTACCAATCTCTTATGTGTCAGTGAACCCAGTGGGTGTGTATGTGATATAAGGTGGTCGTTGGTTTTAAAGTTCCACAGGGTCTTCTCGTCTTATGGGTTTATCCCTGCTTTTGTACAGGGAGATCAATTTCACCGATTGCCTGTAAGAGACAGTTAAGACCTCGTTTAGCCATTCATACAAGTCTCGATTTATGGGACAATTGATTGCGCTACCTTTGCACGGTTAGGATACCGCGGCCGTTAAACGTGAGTCACCGGGCAGGCATCACCTTCAATACTTGTTTGTTGGTTGGCTGAAGGCTATGTTTTTGGTAAACAGTCGGGCCTTGACGGGTTTGCCTAGTTCCTTTTACAGGTTTTAATCTTTCTTGATGGACGCTCCTCTGTCGGGTTAACAAGATGCTTAATACTGTGCTTGTTTGGTTTGTCGTATATTGGTGGTTTGTTAATAATGTGTGGATGTAAGCTTGCGTCGTAGAGGGAGGACCCTGGTTACTCATTCTAGCATTAATTCTCCTATTTGTATATAGGTTAGCCTGTTAGTGGTGAGGGAGTCGTGGGGTTTCTATATTTTTTGGTACGGAGCTTTAACGCACTCTTTGTTGATGGCTGCTTAAGGGCCCACAGTAAGTTCGTATGTCATTACTTATCCGCTCGTAGAGATTGTATTCTTTTTTAAAGGAGCTGTACCTCCTTTAAATAGCCCTTAATTCGCTTCATTAGGGTTTGTTGGTTCCTTGGAGGAGAATTAAGAGTGAACTTAGATTCGTTTCACAGGCAACCAGCTATCACCCAGCTCGGTTGGCTTTTCACCGCTACTAACAAGTCGTCCCACTCTTTTGCCACAGAGACGGGTTCGCTCTAACAGCTGCTCGTAAGTAGCTCGCTTGGGTTTCGGGGTGGCAAACTTAAATTCGTTTTGCTTGGTTTTTCTTGCTAGACCATGATGCAAAAGGTACAAGGGCTGATCTTTGCTGTTTTTAGCTTGGTTTTCATTGTTATTTCATCTTTCCCTTACGGTACGTGATCTCTATCGCTCCAATGGTGTCTTTTCTATCGCCTATACTAGGACTGGTAAATGCTTTGGTTTGGTGTGGGGAGTAGCTTTGTTATTCCAGGTCATGTTGATTGGGCTAGAATTTGGCATCAAGACGATCTGGTGTAGCAGATATTTTTCAGGTGTAAGCTGAATGCTTTTACTTAAGCTACGTCTTGGTGTACTAAGTGCACCTTCCGGTACACTTACCTTGTTACGACTTACCTCATCTTTGGCTGAATGGCTTATTAATTTATGGGGGGGGTGGGGGGCGCCTGCGAGGAGGGTGACGGGCGGTGTGTACGTGCCCCAGGGCCGGCTTAAAGAGGGCTCGATTGTCCCACTTTACTGCTAAATCCGCCTTCCAGGGACAGTTTCAAGTCCCTTTGCCGTTGTGTTCTATTCTAGAAAATGTAGCCCATTGCTTCCATTCCATAGGCTATACCTTGACCTGTCTTGTTAGCGTGGTTAGGGCTGTTGCGTCCACTGTTGGGCTTTCAGGGGAGGTGGGCTGGCGACGGCGGTATGTAGGCTGAATTGTGGCAAGGAATGGTTAGGTGTAGCGTGGATCATCGATTACAGAACAGGCTCCTCTAGGTGGGTTTGGGGCACCGCCAAGTCCTTAGAGTTTTAAGCGTTAGTGCTCGTAGTTCTCGGGCGGATGCTTGGGTAGGGTTTAAGCATCAAGATTTAGGGCCAGGCATAGTGGGGTATCTAATCCCAGTTTGGGCCCTGGCTTTCGTGGAGTTCAATTAATCGTTGTCCTAAGATCTTCTTTGACGTGGAGGCCTTACTAGCATCTTGGGCTTGTGACGGCTCAGCTGCCTTTTAATCTTAGTTACTTGGATAACATGTGACCACTCTTTACGCCGTTATAAAGTTAATTTGGGTCTCCTGTATGACCGCGGTGGCTGGCACAGGATTTACCAACCCTAAGTTTGCTATGGCTAAGTCAAGTTTACACTCATTGCTTAATATTAACTACTGCTGTATACCCGTGGGGGTGTGGCAATTGCAAGGCGTCTTGGGCTACGGTGGGTGTGAGCCTGATGCCCGCTCCTATCTACCCTTGGTGTGGGTGTCCAGGGCTTCTACACTGGGGCGCGGATACTTGCATGTATATTCCTAGCAAAAACTAACAGTAAGGTTAGGACCAAGTCTTTTGTCTTTGGGCGTGTGTGCAACGGCCGTCTTGACATCTTCAGTGTCATGCTTTTTGTAAGCTACAAAGAC